GTAAAAAGGGGGGATATTTTCATCTATTTTGTATCAGTTTGGCGGCATGGCCGAGTGGTAAGGCGGGGGACTGCAAATCCTTTTTCCCCAGTTCAAATCCGGGTGTCGCCTGATCAACACAAGACTAAAAAATCCTTAGTCTCTTCTACTGATATAACCCAACGAATTATTCTCCAGGGGGGGGGCGGCTTTTGATACTTCTTTTATTCTAAACATCTGTAGAGGGCTGTAAATACTTGCGCCAAGGATTCACCAAAAGAAAAGATTAGAGTGATCGGTAAGTCTTGATAGCCCTTCCACTACTACTGTAGTGTCTACTTGAATTAGATTGGCACTTTTTTTCTTTTCTTTTTCTATTCAGTAACCTTAGTCCTAGTCAAGACTAGACTAGTTTATGATTGTTTAAAAGACAGAATCGGGAGAGGGTAAGGATTAGATCAAATGGGGAATGGAGGTCTGTGATTGTGATGGATAGCGATCCGTCTTGATTCCCTATTTTTATGCCTTTTATTTAGGAAGGGCGAAAAAATAAACACTGGATATTTTATTATCTTACATGTTCTATTAGTAACATCCCCTCGATACTTGGAAGGACGTCACTACCTGTTGTTATTTTGCTTGGGCTTAATGTTTCCCGATTCTACTATAAATCATATTAAGAATAAATGGGTTTAGTGAATTAGTTTATCAATAGTGTTGGTGCAGAACACCCCCCCCTTTTTTTTGACTCTGCACCATTGATTCCACTATTATTAGTGAGCAATAATGGAATAATTCCTGCATATTCATAGAGATAGGGGACACAAGTCACATGGATATAGTAAGTCTCGCTTGGGCTGCTTTAATGGTAGTCTTTACATTTTCCCTTTCACTCGTAGTATGGGGAAGAAGTGGACTCTAAGGGTACTACGAAATTGAGTTCGCTTTTTTAACTATCTAATACTAAAAAAAAAAAGAGTATGGTAGAAAGAAAAGAGTCATATATTTCTTTCTACCATACTATCCGATCTCATAGAATACTGCGGATTCTAGTCCGCTCATTTCATTTAAGACGAAAAAGAAAAAAGGGAATCCTTGCTAAGAACTCCGAAGTCAAGTTTCATTCAACTTAATTATTTTGACTGACTGTTTTTACATATATGATAAGTAAAAAAGCAGTAGGGACTAGAATGAACAGTGCAGTAGCAATAAATGCAAGAATATTTACTTCCATAATCTCATCTTTCGTTTTTTTTACTTCACAATAACTCGGGATTTAATCCCATAGAGATGATAAACCTTTCGCCTGTAAATTCAATGGGATGACATCTCGATGATAATGATATTGACTCGGCCCAATATCGTGACTAACAATATCTGAGCTAGCAAATCGATTCGCCGTCCAGAATTGAATAGTATAACATAGGAAGATCTTTTATACATACCGAATCTTTCTAATCAAATAAAAAATGCCTTTTTTTTTCATTATTTTTCGAAAAAAACTCTCGCCTTTTGGGTACAAGCATCTGATGAAATATCATCTAACTGTGTTTCCGCTTCCATTGGTTACAAATACAAACAAAGAATCGAGGGGAAATGGAAAGAAGGACAGAGTTAAGTTCTAAATTCTGCTCCGTTTTTTTAATGATCTAAAAATTATGCTCCTTATCCCTCTTTCATCGCCCCTTTCATAGAAAAGTAAAAGTTTTTATTGGGTCTGTCGGGACTGACGGGGTTCGAACCCGCAGCTTCCGCCTTGACAGGGCGGTGCTCTGACCAATTGAACTACAATCCCCCAAAAATAAAAATAAGGTGTTATGGATTAATTTAATCCTTTTGTTATTGCCAAAACGATTGAGAATCCATCGTTCAATGAACAATGAACAAAAAGAGTCTTTTCGGTTCTTTGCTCTTTTCTTTAGACTTCCAGATCGTGATATGAATCTAGATTATTAAAAAGATCAGCATTTATGAGAACAAAAAAGAGGGGTATATCTGAAAGTTTTTTTCTTATTCTTTCTATAGCTAGCTATAGGATTATATAATGTGATCTTGGCTCAGCGAATCCTTGGGCCGAGCTGGATTTGAACCAGCGTAGGCATATTGCCAACGAATTTACAGTCCGTCCCCATTAACCGCTCGGGCATCGACCCCGGACAAATCAATTCTCAATCTATTGATAATCCATGATCAACTTCCTTTCGTAGTACCCTACCCCCAGGGGAAGTCGAATCCCCGCTGCCTCCTTGAAAGAGAGATGTCCTGAACCACTAGACGATGGGGGCATGCTTGCCCGAACGCCATCATACTATGCTCATAGTATGAACAGTTTGTTGAAATTGTCAATATAAGGATAATATGAAATATATAATATATTTCATAGAAAAAATATGAAGGTATATATTTCTAGGAGTGAGTTGTCTGCCAGAAAAAGGATTGAACTTCATTAAATTTCTCCCACTTTCATTCATTGTTAAGATAAGATGTGATATGCCTATCACACTAAACCAGGAAATTAACA